GATATTAATCTCATAATTATTGATGGCTGTCTATGTCTCTAGCACGACTACCTGATGAAATGTGGAGGAAAGTGGGGCAAATGGCCGATACTACTGGAAGGATTCCTCTTTGGATAATAGGTACTGTAACTGGTATTGTTGTGATCGGTTTAATCGGTATTTTCTTTTATGGTTCATATTCTGGATTAGGTTCATCCCTTTAGTATAAGTCTAAAAATCAGCTGAACTGAATTGTAGACATGACATGAAAGCATAAGAACTCAACGGAACCCCCCAAAGAAAGAGCGGGTAGGTTCCGTTGAGCTCGTAAAAATAAGACTTTTCTTCGTATAAATGATAAAAAAATGGACCACTTTGCTATATTTTTTGTTTGTCCACCACTACTACTTATTTTATGTAATAAACCTCAAAAAAAATCCAACTCCAAACGGGGTGCAGACGAATTCTTATTTTGACACAAGAAAAGGTTGTTGAAAATTCCTAATCTTGTGTCAACGACTCGGAAGACAAATAACCCCTTTTAGAATGTCTTGTTCTTCTCCTTCATTTTATACTTGATTTTTTATTTGCCGCTTATTTATAATATGTTTAATCTAATTTGATTCAGTCTATGACTAAAAATAGGGACATAATCATACCCCTTCTAGTTTGATTGAAAAAAGAATACTAGTACAAGTAATTTCCAAAATATAAAATAAAAATAATATAAACAAGCAAAAGGCTTTTCATAAGTTTTTGGTAATACAGAATTACATAACACAATTTACAAAAATAATTGGGTTCTTTTTATAAATTCGTATTTATAAATCCGCAATCCGCGTATCTAGAAATTCATTTCGGATAATTGAACCTTTTCAAACTGTTTCTTTTTAAGAACCAAAAATATTTGTGCTAAAATAATAGATGCCAAGAATAGCAAAAGACCTTGTACGCGTAATGTATCTTGAAGGACTATTTCCGCATCCCCTTGACCAAATCCACCCACATTAGGATTACTCGTTAAGGGTTGATCCAGTTTGATAGATTCACCCTCGGAAATAAGAAGTTCTGGTCCTGGAGGGATAATATCAACCACTTGACGTCCATCCAATGCATCTACTATGGTTATTTCGTATCCCCCTTTTTCTTTTCGTATGATTTTGCTTACTATACCCGCGGCTGTAGCGTTATAAATATTATTGTTACTCTTGCTTCCATCGGGATAAATCTGACCCCTTCCTCTGTTTCCCCCTATGTATATGGGATATTTTAAAAAGTGAACATCTTTCTTAGTGGCGGGGTCCGGTGAAAGAATAGGAAAGGTTATTTCACTATATTTTTGACCAGGAACAGGACCTATCACAAGAATATTTTTTTTAGTGGGGCGATAGCTCTGAAACGACAGATTTCCCATCTTTTCTTTAAGCTCGGGGGAAATACGATCGGGAGGGGCTAATTCAAAACCCTCAGGTAAAATAAGAACAGCCCCCACATTCAAAGCCCCTTTTTTACCATTAGCAAGAACTTGTTTCACTTGCAGATCATAAGGAATTCGAACAACTGCTTCAAATACAGTATCGGGAAGGACCGATTGTGGAACCTCGATATCCACAGGTTTGTTCGCCAAATGGCAATTAGCACATACAATACGACCAGTCGCTTCTCGTGGATTTTCATAACTCTGCTGTGCAAAAATGGGATACGCATTTGAAATGGGTGCCCGAGTTATTATATATATGATGAGCGATACGGAAATAAATCGAATAATATCTTTCTTTATCCAAAAAAAAGTATTTCTAGTTTGCATGGTCCAATCATTGATCCCCAAAATTTCTACAATAAAATTAGATAAAGAACTATACTAGTGACTTATCCACGATTCTGCTATTTAGTGAAATTATTTAATTTGGGTGGAATATTGAAGGACCCACCCGGGGTGGCTAGAAAGAATAAGTATATTTTTTACTCTTTTACTTATGTACAACGTAATAAACATTATAATTAAACCATTCGATCCTTTTTCAATCATTCATTGAATGATAAATCACTACAAGTGACGGAGATACGCGATTTAAATAATGAAAAATTAAATATTTAAAAATTGTATCTAAAATAACTGGAAAAGTAGAAACAACACCAGATATAATTTGATTATAATGATCAAATCCAAAATCTCTGTAGATAGAGCCAATTATTAGTTCCCAACCATGGGGCGAATGGAATCCTATGCATAAATCGGTTAATAAAAGAATAAAAAAAGCTTTTATTGTGTCGCTTAAATTATATAAAAATTCTTTAAGACAAGAGTTAAGAAAAATAAGGTATTCATTACCTAGAATAGAATAAGCACTTAGAATAATAAAATATATTATATTTGTTGAGAAATGTAAAATCATATGTATACGACTCTCATTGTGCACCTTGATCAATTGGATCGTTTCTTTGTAGACTCCAACATGAAACTTTTCTAAACGCCCTTGCGGGTAGTCCTTTAGCATTTCGTCGAAGAGGGATAGTTCCTCTAATTCTATGAATTTTTTTATAATATCCTTTTCTTCAATATCATTCAAAAAATTTTCGGAGCGCCCAGTATTCCAGCAATTATTAACCCAAGATTCCATACATTTGTTAAATGTAAATGAGAGGCACCAAGGCAAAAATACTATAGATGCAAGATATAGAAGAGAAATAAAAGCTTTCTTTTTTGCCATTTGCCCATTTGTAAATTTTGAAATGAATTCGGCGCATTCGTGTACTCTATTAGTTCTATTACATTACAAGTCTCAAGTTTATATCCCTAGTTTTTTTATTTGTGATTAGGTACAGTGTTCGGTCCTTGAATTTATAAAGAATTTATGGACAAAAATAATTTCGTTGTGTCGTGTACATTTACTTTTTTTGTTTTAATCAGAGTTTAGTTTGGCATAAACTTAGATTAAGTTTTGTTATAGAAAAAAGGGAATTCTTGAGTTATCCTTTTTTCTTTACCTTTTGCTAAGAATAAGAAAGTTTTTACTTTTTTCAAAAAACTTCAATTGGTACACGCAAGAAATAGGCCAATTCCGCGGCTTTCTGTTCAATTTCTCGTAGAGAAAAATTCTCATCGATCCGAGTCAAGGGAATGCGCCCCTGGCCTCTGATTTCGATATAAAGTATAGGACGAGAAAAAAAAACCTCTTTAACTTCCATTCTGATGGATTGAATGTCTTTCATAGGGAATTGCAGGAGGATCCGTCGATTTTTTCCAGGGAATCCCCAACGAAAAATACACACTATTCCTTCTTTTATATCGAATCGATCATAACCGCTACCCACATTCCACGCAATTGTGCACCACAAATATGAACTAATAAAAAGACCTGCAATGCCATAGAAAGACATCACGATTCCTTGTGGAAAAAAAAGGATTTGCTGAGAGGGAAATAACGGTATAAAATACCTATCAAAATAACTAGAAATTCCAACTAATAAAAACCCTAATGAACCTAAAAAAAGTATAAAAGCCCAGCAGAAATTACTTAGTTTTCGAGACCCCGCTATAAGTTCTATCCATATCCAGTCTGATCGCCAACTCATACTATAACTAGACCTACTTGCATTGTATTGGAATTGGGAGGTAACATAACCCCAATAAATTTGACTTTAATTTTTTTGTTGCCGAAGTAACCCTCATCAACTAGCACTATTATCATGATCATGTGAAGTTTTAGGAGTAATTCATCACTTGCTTAGAGTTAAACTAAAAAATAACATCCCATATGCACGTATATGATTATATATATCCCCAGACATGTGGATATATTTACTTTATGTTTCAGAAATCTTACCAATACCAATACCAATTTATTTTCAAAAAGCTATAAGTCATTTACTCATATATGATGTTTATGCATATGAGCTTCTACTCGTAGGAACCTACGCATTCTACTAAATAGCTTTTTGTGTTATGCTCTAAGTAAGCCTAAGTTCAAAAAAATATAAAAAATAAGATGGAACCCCATAATATCTAAAAAATATTGTTTTTTTGAACATGAAGAGATAAAGAAACCATAGCAATTGCCGGAAATACTAAGCCCACTAAAGGCACAAAAAAAGCGGGTAAGTTGCTGATAGTTGTCATAGAATGGTTACCTCGATTTAATATTTATACCCGTTATAAAGATATTTTATACTTCATATATCATTATACTAGTATAATTATACTTAAGTGAGTATTGAATATATATACACGGACATATAAAATAGAAGAGTATATTATATAGACTTAGATATAATATATATACTAAGGAATAAATATAATAGGGAGTAAAAATACTAATATATAGTCTATTATAGTAAGCATATAATAAATCGAATGGAAATAAAAAAAGGGCTTATTCATCTTCATCTTTCTATATGAAAGATGATATATGGTAATACACTTCATTTATTATTTTAGTTATTTTTCTTATTGGTCTGTTTTATTTATTCTAATTTTTTTTTATAAAATGTAGAATAAATTTCATAATAAATGAGGACTCATACGTTTCTACTTGAATTTTCATTCAAAAGAAAGCATGGAGCTGAAATAATTCACTCAGAACTCCCTTTAAAAGATTACGTGGTAGGATAGGATCAAATAAGCCCTTTTGGAATAAATATTCAGCTACTTGTGAACCCTCAGGTACTGTCTTATTCAATGTTTGTTCAATTACTCTTTTACCAGCAAATGCAATGTAGGCGTCGGGTTCGGCAATAATGATATCCCCCAACATACCAAAACTAGCTGTCACCCCGCCCGTAGTAGGAGATGTAAGGATTGCTACATAGAATAACTTTTTATTTGATTGATAATCATATAAAGCAGAGGATATTTTAGCCATTTGCATCAAGCTCAAACTTCCTTCTTGCATACGTGCTCCTCCGGAAGCACACACTAGAATAAGAGGTACAAATTGATTGGTAGCAGACTCTATCAAACGTGTTATTTTCTCACCCACTACAGAGCCCATACTACCCCCCATAAACTGAAAATCCATAAC